GTATTTTCTCAGATTTTGCACGTGTAATACATGTTCCTTCTATTTCGCCAAGCAAAGCTCTTCGCATTGCAATACCTATTGTATCAGCTTGACCCTTCCGAAGCGGAGACAGAATAAAACGTCCATAATAAAGACGCTTACTATCCGCTCTTGATTCAACACACTTCCACTGTAGTGTCCGAGTAGATACTGTGACTTTCTCTCGAACCATAGTAATATTATTTGATTTGATCATTGAATCATTTATTTCTCTTGAAATCTCTTCAGTGTTTAGTTCTACACACGCCTTTTTTTCGGGGGTCGACAGCCATTATGTGGCATCGGGGTTACATCTCGTACGAAACTTAATAGTATACCGCTTCTACGAATAGCTCGTAATGCTGCATCTCTTCCAAGACCGGGACCTTTTATCATAACTTCTGCTCGTTGCATACCTTGATCCACTGCTGTACGCATAGCATTTCCTGCTGCGGTTTGAGCAGCAAATGGTGTTCCTCTTCTTGTACCCCTGAATCCACAAGTACCAGCTGAGGACCAAGAAACCACCCGACCCCTTACATCTGTAACAGTCACAATGGTATTGTTGAAACTTGCTTGAACATGAATAACTCCCTTTGGAATTCTGCGTCCACTCTTACGTGAGCTAAGACGTCCGGTTTTGCGTGAACCAATTTTTAGTATAGGTTTTGCCATATTTTATCATCTCATAAATATGAGTCAGAGGTATATGGATATATCCATTTCATGTCAAAACGAATCCTTTATTTGTCCTTAGGGTTCTTTAGAGAGTTATTTTCGAAAGATTAGCCTTGTCTTTGCTTATGTCTCGGGTTGGAACAAATTACTATAATTCGTCCTCGCCTGCGGATCAGTCGACAGTTTTCACAAATTTTACGAACGGAGGCTCTTATTTTCATATTTTTCATTCCTTACCTTAATTATGACTTGATTCATTGATTCTTGGAAGAAACTAAGTTTCTTGAAATTTGCAATCTGGAATTGTATCCTCCCGAAAATAATGTTGAAGGGTCAAATAAAAAACCACCTAATCGATCGAATCCTTCGAATCCTTATTGCGAATTCTATAAATTATACGGCCTTTAGTTGAATCATAGCGACTTACTTCAATTTTGACTCTATCTCCTGGTAGGATCCGTATAAAACTACGCCGGATCCTTCCTGAAACATAACCTAGAATTAGGTCGTCATTATCTAAACGAACCCGGAACATACCATTGGGAAGTGATTCAGTAATTAAACCTTCATGAACCCACTTTTGTTCTTTCATTTGAGGTAAAACCTCCTTGGTGTATCAACTAATGAAGGAGGAGTGATATTAGACAACCCGTCCTTTCGCTTTTTTTTTTCACAAATAGGAAGTTTCCGATCTAATTCGGATATTAGAAGGATTACCATATATAACACAAAATTTCTCCGCCGATTCTTTCTAGTCGAGCCTCTCGGTCTGTCATTATACCTTGAGAAGTAGAAAGGATTACAATTCCCATCCCACCTAAAATTCTAGGAATGCGTTGGTAGTTAGAATAGATTCGTAGACCAGGTCGGCTTATCCTTTTTAAATTTAAAACAGTTCTATATGGTCCTTTACTAGTTCTTCTATGTTGCAGGGTTAAAACCAAAAAATATTTTTTGTTTTCCCGATGTTTCCTCACATTTTGGATAAAACCTTCTCGTAAAAGTATTTTAACAATGTTTTCAGTGATGTTAGTAGATGCTATTCGAACTGTTCCTTTTCTATTCATGTCAGCATTTCGTATAGAAGTTATTATATCAGCAATAGTGTCTCTACCCATGATGAACTAAAATTAGTGGTTTCTCAAAATTTGGATATAATAAGCATGTTTTTAAAAAATTATTAAAGGTATATACGTGAGACATAATCTACTAATAATTAATCGATTTCATTCAAGTAAATTTGACTATAACTATATCCCGATTTCGTTTTATAATACCTCAGGGGCTAATGAAACTATTTTAGTCAAATTTAACTGTCTCAATTCTCGTGCAATCGCACCAAAAATTCTCGTTCCTTTAGGATTTCCTTCTTGATCAATGACAACTGCAGCATTGTCATCATATCGTATTATCATACCGTTATCACGTTTGAGTTCTTTACAAGTACGTACAATTACAGCTCTTATCACTTCGGATCTTTCTAAAGGCATATTTGGTACTGCTTCTTTGATCACAGCAACAATAATGTCACCAATATGAGCATATCGGCGATTACTAGCTCCTATGATTCGAATACACATCAATTTGCGCGCCCCGCTGTTGTCCGCTACATTCAAAAGGGTCTGGGGTTGGATCATATCATTTTTTAATCTATTTTAAAAATTCAAAAGGGGCGCAGCGCAGAAAAAAAAAAAGAAATATTCTTTGTCCAAAAAAGAAACCCGCAACTGTTTTTTGTTAGTCCAAAGGAAAGGCTTCTTGCCTTTCATTTTACATTTCTATTCCGAAAGAATAAATTGAGTTTGTATAGGCATTTTGGATGCTGCTATTTGAATAGCTTTTCTGGCTACATTTTCTGCTACTCCCCCTATTTCATAAAGTATTCTACCCGGTTTAACGACAGCTACCCAATATTCGGGGGATCCTTTACCCGACCCCATACGTGTTTCTGCAGGTCTTACTGTAACTGGTTTATCTGGAAATATACGTACCCATATTTTTCCACCACGACGTACATTTCGTGTCATTGCTCGTCTCCCCGCTTCTATTTGTCTAGATGTGATCCAAGTAGGTTCAAGTGCCTGAAGAGCGTATCTACCGAAACAAAGACTATTACCTCGATAAGAAATTCCCTTCATTCTTCCTCGATGTTGTTTACGAAATCTGGTTCTTTTGGGGTTATAGTTGATGGGTGTTCCGCAATTCCATCTCTACTCCAGAACTGGACATGAGAGTTTCTTCTCATCCAGCTCCTCGCGAATCAAAAGAAAAGATTGCTAAATAGTTAAGCAAGATATCCATCTATGTAAGTAATGAATAATACCCTGAATCCATGGATTCTTTCCAATTTTATCTAGTTTATTTGAAATTCTTCTATATTTTGATATATAACTAAATATATATATTTCTAGTTATAGATAATTCGAGTTTTTATGTATCATCTTTAATTTTACTTTCTTTTTCTTTTTATCGTATCAGATCGCTTAAAATTGAACAATCCAATAAAATCAAATTTTCGCGGGCGAATATTTACTCTTTCAATATCTAGTTCAGTTGTTGGGTTACCCTATGACTTTTCCTAATTAATGAAAAGGTTCCTGGTTCGTTCCGCCATCCCACCCAATGAATCATTAGGATTCATGTTCAAGAGAATCTTCTGCATTCATGGGTTCCGTCGTTCCCATCGCTTCTCTATTAATGGTTAGGTCTGAATTTGACAATGGAGCTCTTCGTGTACTTTATTCTTGAGTCAATCCTCTTAATCTTTCTTGGCTCGAAGCTCTTTTTGTTGTTCTATCAACAAATTAGGGATGAATCTCAATATTGATGCTTTATTAGATACATTGTTTTTCTGAGATTATTTAGAGACCTTACATATTAGATTGGAATCATATATCATTGCTATTTTATCTCTCTTTCTCTCACCATTCCACTTATCCACATCCTTGGAAATTGTGCTTTACAACTTAAACTCAATAATCCGATTTGTTTTTCTGTTTATGCAAAAAAAAGATTTCAGTTGCTACAATGATATGACCAATGGATCCTATCTTAACTGTTTCTTTATGATCCAGATAATGCGAAGCGATGAGTTGATTATTAGTTCTATAGTTCTTAGTTGATACTATGGATTAGTCTTTTTTTTTTTTTTAACCTTAAAAAAATCAACGAGTCACACACTAAGCATAGCAATTATATCAAATGGTTAATCTAATTTTTATTCAACCCTATAGAATTGCCGAAGTTTTACTTTTTGGTTGGTTTGATTAGATAAAGAATAAAATAGCTTTTTCTTCAACTATTACCAGTAGATAGAATAGAAACGAAACTGAGGGTTTATTATGCTTCGTCTACAAATATCCAAATTTTGATCCCTAATACCCCATAGATAGTTCGAACTGGATAGGAACAATAATCTATTTTTGCTCGAATCGTTTGTAGGGGAACCCTACCTTCTCGGATCCATTCAACACGTGCAATTTCTTTTCCGTCAATACGACCTGCAATTTGTATTTGAATTCCTTTTGTATCCGCCTGTTCAGTCAATTCAATAGCCTTTTTCATCGCCTTACGAAATGAAACTCTATTTTTTAATTGTCCAGCTATAAATTCTGCAAGAATGTTAGGGTTTCCATAAGGTTTTGCAATTCTTGTAATAGCAATGTTGAGTTTACGGTTTACACAATTTAAATCTTTTTGTACATTCATCTGTAATTCTTCGAGTCTTCGCGATTTACCTTCTATTAAGAACTTCGGGAATCCCATATAGATTATGATTTGAATAAGATCGATTCTTTTTTGAATCTCTATATGTGCAATTCCCTCGACACCGGAAGCTATTCTCATATTTTTTTGTACATAATTTTTGATCAAATCTCGTATTTTTTTATCTTCTTGTAGACCTTCAGAATAGTTTTTTGCTTGTGTAAACCAAAGGGAATGATGACTTTGGATTGTACCAAGTCGGAAACCAAGTGGATTTATTTTTTGTCCCATGCTCCCTCACTACTATACATATCATGATACGACATATCCGTGTACTTATTTATATACATCCTTTTTTTTACCATAAGATCCATTTTTTATTAAAAATATTAATTTTTTTTAATTATCTAGATAATTATAATCGTATTCTTCAGCTAAGGATATATCTTTCAACACAATGGTTATATGACAACTAGGTCGTTTGATCGGATAACCGCGTCCTCGAGCTCGGGGTTTTAATTTTTTGACAGTAGTACCTTCGTTGACTTCGGCTTTACTAATAATTAACTCTCCTTTCTTGAAATTCCTATTGTGACTAG